GTGAGGTTTGGGGTATGAGTGATAGTTTGTTGTTATGGTTTGTATTTTTGTTTGGTTTTTGGAGAGGGGCCGATTTAGGGGTTAATTTTATGTGGTTAATGATTGTGTTTGGATGTCTTTTTTGTTAGTAGAAAATATAGAGGTGGGTTAGTTAAAAATATGATGATGACAAATGATTTGGATAATGYAGGTATTTATGGGTTTATTGTTTGATAAAAAAAAATAAAAATCAAGATAAAAAAAGAAAATGGATGCGTAAAATGGGATTTAAATGACAGTCCCTAGTAAATGGTAAAATAATTGGTATGTCCGGCAAGCATTACACTATCTGTTGTCTAGAGGTAGGTAGCGCGCCCTCCATGAATGGGGTCAAAGTGCATCAGTGCCAAGTTTGCGACGACCTTATCCGTAGACCATGACATTCTGGGTGTTAGGGGATTCATATGCTCGACGGTCATGTGATGGACATGTCAAGAGGAAGATAACACCTGCTCTGCACTTGAAGGGTTTATTGAAGAGACGCTAAAAGAAAACAAGTGTAGGAGGTCGGTATGCCGAGGTAATGAGAGTAGGGAGGAGTATTCAACCGACCACTTGTATCTGTGAAGAGCAAGTGAGAAGGAATGGAGGAGTTTATGTGCCTGAAGTTACAACCACTAGCGCAAAAGAGCAAGTTTAGGAGATGTATGCGCCTGCAGTGCAATAACTTGAAATGCATATATAACGTTGAGTAGCTCGGTTCTCGTGAGAAGCGCGATCAATAGATAACCATGTACTCTGGCTTGGGTGTTCTTGAAGGCTGTTGGAGAAGGATATTACCTAGGAGGTGGGCGAATCCTGTTGACTAGGGGAATTCAAAGGTGTACTGGGACATTCCTCGTTCTCTAGGTTGGGTTGTATGTATAGCTGGTAAGTTCCTGGGTCTCTGGGTAACGCTTGCTGCTTGGCTGTTGGTAGGAGCATTTGGGCTATATGGTACCTGAAACAAGAATGTGCCTGGTGGATGGTATGGCCGAATGAGGTCCGTTTTGGAGATAATGTTTGGGTTCATGGTGGAAGAGCATGACATGTAATGTGGATTATCCTACATCTCATGAGCTGTCTGATGGGGCAGAGAGTGTGATGCATTATATACATACCCTAGAAGTAAAGAAGAAAACGTGCTGGGGGGGGAAGGGGGGGGGTGGAATGGAGGATGATCTAGGCGTTCCTGTAGTTAAATTTTATAACAACGGCTTTTCAGGCCGTAGATCTTGGAGAGAGGCCGAGTGGGAATTTATGATAGAGTTTGTTCTGTTTTTAGGGGTATGTTTTGTTCTAGGGGGGTTAGCGGTTGCATCTAATCCTTCTCCTTATTATGGGGTGTTAGGGTTGGTTGTAGCGGCGGTTGCAGGGTGCGGTTGATTAGTAAGTCTGGGGGTTTCTTTTGTTTCTTTGGTGCTTGTTATGGTGTATCTGGGAGGGATGTTGGTGGTGTTTGTTTATTCGGTGTCGTTGGCGGCGGATCCTTATCCGGAGTCTTGGGGTAGTTGGGGGGTTGTTGGTTATGGTTTTGGGATGGGGTTGGTTGTGGTGGTGGGGCTTGCTATGGGAGGGGCGTTGGAGTTGTTAGTGGATGGGGGGACGGTGAATAATGGAGGTCTGTTATCGGTTCGGTCGGATTTTAGTGGTGTGGCTGTGTTTTATTCAGAGGGGGTGGGGTTGCTTTTAATTGGGGGGTGAGGGCTGTTATTAACTCTGTTTGTGGTACTGGAGCTTGTGCGGGGGTTGTCTCGAGGGGCGATTCGGGCTGTTTAGTGGGAGGATCAGGAAGTAGTTTAGTCGAAAATGCCAGCTTTGGGAGTTGGAGAGGAGGGTTTGAATCCTTTCTTCCTGAGGGTTGTAACTCTAAGAAGGGGTTTAGTCTTCAATCTTTGGCTTACAAGACCAATGTTTTTATAAACTATTAGAGTATATTAGAGTTTGAGTATTTTATTCTCCAGGGCGGCCGCGAGGGGGAATAGGATTAGGATAATAGTGAAGTATGAGAGTGAGGCTAGTTGGCCAATAATGATGAATGGGTGTTCTACTGGTTGGCTGCCTACTCAGGTTAGGATGAGGACGTTGGCGACTAGGGCTCAGAATAGGATCTGTGATAAAGGGCGGAAGGTCATTGATCGTAGTTTTGATGTATGTAGAAATGGGATGAGGAACAGGACTAGGATTGAGGCGGCTAGGGCTAGTACGCCTCCTAGTTTGTTTGGGATGGATCGGAGGATAGCGTAGGCGAATAGGAAGTATCATTCAGGTTTGATGTGTGGAGGAGTGACTAGTGGGTTGGCTGGGGTGAAGTTTTCTGGGTCTCCTAGTAGGTTGGGGGAGAATAGGGCTAGTGAGACGAGCAGAGAAAGTATTAGGACGAATCCTAGGATGTCTTTAATGGTGTAGTATGGGTGGAAGGGAATTTTGTCACAGTCCGATGGGATGCCTAGTGGGTTGTTTGATCCTGTTTCGTGGAGGAGGGTTAGATGGACGACGGTGAGCCCTACGATGACGAAGGGGAGAAGGAAGTGGAGGGCGAAGAATCGGGTTAGTGTGGGGTTGTCAACGGAAAATCCACCTCAAGCTCATTCGACTAGTGTTTGTCCGATGTATGGGATGGCTGAGAATAGGTTTGTGATTACGGTAGCGCCTCAGAATGATATTTGTCCTCATGGTAGGACGTATCCGACGAAGGCAGTTGCCATGAGGGTGAGGAGAAGGATGACTCCGACGTTTCAGGTTTCTTTGTTTAGGTATGAGCCGTAATATAGGCCTCGGCCGATGTGTAGGTAGATGCAGATGAAGAAGAAGGAGGCTCCGTTTGCATGTAGGTTGCGGATGAGTCAGCCGAATTGTACGTCTCGGCATATGTGGGCTACAGAGGAGAAGGCTAGATTGGTGTCTGCTGTGTAGTGTATGGCTAGCAGAAGACCTGTAACAATTTGAGTGATTAAGCAGACGCCCAGTAGGGATCCGAAGTTTCATCATGTAGAGATGTTTGATGGAGCTGGGAGGTCGATTAGGGCGTCATTGATGATTTTGAGGATTTGGTGGTTTTTACGAATGTTGGGGGCCATTGGTTGTTTCTGAGTGTGGATATGAGGATGATTAGAATAGATAGGGCGAATGATCCTAGGTAGGCTTTGATTAGGCCTGAGTGAAGGGTAGTGGCAGTTTTGGTTGCTGTCAGTTGTAGGCTGGCTAGTCCTTCTGGGCCTAGTATTTTGTATCAGGATAGGTCGATTAGGTGTGAAGCGATGTTTTGTCCTCCTTTGAGGAAGTTAGTTATGCTTAGGCGATGGGTTAGGGGGTTGAAGTATCCTAAGGAGGTTGAGAAGTTTGAGAAAGGGGTTTGTTTTGTTAGGATAAGTGTTTGGGTTATTTTTGTGATTTCTAGGGCTAAGGCAATTCCTAGGGCTGTTACGATTAGAGCGGTTATTTTAATGTAAAGTGGTATAGTTATTGGGGGGGTTTTTGTTGGGATGATGAATGAGGTAATGAGGAAGCCTGCTAGAATGCTTCCTAGTGCAAGGCGAGTAATGGGGGAGATTACTGCGGGGTTATTTTCATTAATTGGGGTTAAGGGGGGAATTCGAACGAAGCCGGTCTGTACTAGTACGGTTATGCGGATTGTGTATACTGCGGTGAATGATGTAGCTAGGAGGGTTAGGACTAGGGCTCAGGTGTTTAGGTATGATGTGTTCAAGCTTTCGATGATTTGGTCTTTTGAGTAAAATCCTGCTAGAAATGGTGTTCCTATTAGGGCGAGATTGCCGATTGTTAGACATGCGGTTGTTGTGGGGAGTATTTTTTGGAGACCTCCTATTTTTCGAATGTCTTGTTCACCGTTTAGACTGTGGATGATAGAGCCCGAGCATAGGAAGAGCATGGCTTTAAAGAATGCGTGGGTGGAGATGTGGAGGAAGGCTAATTCGGGCAGATTTAGTCCGATTGTAACTATTATTAGGCCTAGTTGGCTGGAGGTGGAGAAGGCAATGATTTTTTTAATGTCGTTTTGGGTTAGGGCGCATGTGGCTGCAAATAGGGTGGAGATAGCTCCCAGGCAGAGGCATAGGGTTAAGGCGGTTTGGTTGTTGTTGAATAGTGGGTGGGTTCGGATAAGTAGGAAGATCCCTGCTACTACTATTGTGCTGGAGTGGAGTAGGGCGGATACGGGGGTTGGTCCTTCTATTGCAGCTGGGAGTCATGGGTGTAGGCCGAACTGGGCGGATTTTCCAGTTGCAGCTAGGATTAGGCCTAGTAGGGGTAGTGTGGGGGTTTGGGAGGGGGAGGGGAGTTGTTGGATTTCTCAGGTGTTTGTGGTGGAGGCTAGTCATGCTATGCATAGGATAAGACCAATGTCACCGATTCGATTGTAGAGGACGGCTTGTAGGGCGGCGGTGTTGGCTTCTGCTCGGCCGTGTCATCAGCTGATTAGGAGGAAAGATATGATTCCGACTCCTTCTCAGCCGATGAATAGGACAAATAGATTGTTGGCGATGATTAGGATGAGTATAGCAATTAGGAAGAATAGGAGGTAGGTGAAGAATTTTGTGATGTAAGGGTCTGAGGCTATGTATCATGTTGCGAATTGTAGGATGGATCATGATACGAATAGTGCGATGGGAAAGAAGGTGAGTGTGTAGAAGTCTATTTTTAGGCTAATTGGGATTTTGAAAGTTATGATGAATTTTCATTCTCAGAGGGAAATGAGGTTTTCTGTCCCGGAGTAGATAAAGATTGTTATGGGGATTAGACTGATCAGGAATGAGGTTTTGACCGTGTTAGTGATTGTGTTGGGGGTGTTTTTGAGGTTATCGGATAGTAGTGGGAGTAGGATGGGGGTGGAAAGGGTTGCTAGGGTTAAGAGTATGAATGTGTTTAGGACTAGTGATAGGTCCATTACTTTCACTTGGATTTGCACCAAGATGAGTGGCTCCTAAGACCATTGGATTACTATTATCCTTTGAAAGTAAGGAGACTGGGGTTTTATACTCAGATGCAAGAGTTAGCAGTTCTCGCTGGCTTTACCTCTCCTCGGCAGGTAAGAAGGGTCTAACTTCTATTTTTAGAGTCACGGTCTAATGTTTTGGTTGAAACTATACTTGCATGTGGGGATGCCGGAGATCAGTTCAGGTTTGAAGATTAGTAGGATTATGGGAATTATGTGTAGGGCCATGAGGAGGTGTTCTCGTGTGGAAGAGTTCTGGATTGATGTGATGTGAGATGGGAGGGTGCCTCGTTGTGTTATGATTAGTATATACAGGGTGTATGAGGCGGTGAGTAGGATGGTGGCTCCTGTTAGGATGATTGTTAGGGCAGATCAGTTGAAGAGTGCTACTACGATGGTTAATTCTGCTATGAGGTTTGTTGTTGGGGGGAGGGCTATATTTGTCAGGTTAGCTAAAAGTCATCAGGTGGCTATGAGTGGTAGGAGAGGTTGGAGTCCTCGTGTGAGTAGGAGGATTCGGCTGTGGGTTCGTTCGTAGTTGGTGTTGGCTAGGCAGAATAGTATTGAAGAGGTTAGGCCGTGTGAGATTATTAGGATTATTGCTCCTGAAAATGCTCATTGAGTTTGGATTATGGTTGCGGCTACGACTAGTCCTATGTGGCTGACAGATGAGTAGGCGATTAGTGATTTTAGGTCAATTTGGCGTAAGCAGATGGCACTGGTTATTACTGCTCCTCATAGGGCTAGGGTGATGAATGGGTAGTGGAGGTTGTTTGACGATGGGTTTACTAGGATTGTGATTCGTATGATACCGTAGCCTCCGAGTTTTAGTAGTAAGGCTGCTAGTAGTATGGAGCCGGCAATTGGGGCTTCTACGTGGGCTTTGGGGAGTCATAGGTGTAGGCCGTATAGGGGTGCTTTAACTATGAAGGCTAGTAGAAGGGCTAGGCTTGCGGCTAGACTAGATCAAGAAGAGTTTAGTGTTGGGTGTGAGAGTTTGAATATTGGTAGGTAGAGCGAGCCAATTTGGTTTTGTAGGTGGAGGATGGCAATTAACAGTGGTAGCGAACTGGCGAGAGTGTAGAACAGGAGGTAAATACCAGCGTTTAAGCGCTCTGGTTGGCTTCCTCATCGTGTGATGAGGATTAGGGTGGGAATGAGGGTGGCTTCGAATGCGATGTAGAAGAGTATTAGTTCGGAGGCTGAGAAGGCTAGGAGGATGGACAGTTGGGCTAAGATTAGTGTTGAGGCGAAGATTCGCTTTCGGCTGACGGGTTCTTGCTCTAGGTGGTTTTGGCTTGCTATGATCATGAGGGGAAGGAGTCAGCATGAGAGGACTAGTAGGGGGGAGGAGATTTGGTCGATTGATGTTCATGGGGTCAGGCTCTTGCTTGGGTAGTATGTGGGTGTGAGTCATTGGAGGCTGACGGTGGCAATTAGCAGGCTATACAGTGTGATGTTAGTTCATAGGTGTTTGCATGGGGAGAGGAGAGCTAGGGGGAGGAGTGTTGTGGTTGGGATGATGATTTTTAGCATTGTAGGAGGTTAAAGTTGTGTAGGTGGTCGGACCCGTGGGTGCGGGTTGAGGCTACTAGTAATGCTAGGCCTGTGCCTGCTTCGCAGGCGGAGAATGTTAGTATGAGGATAGGCAGGATAGTGGATACTGATGATTGGATTTGAATGGGTCATATGGCTAGGGCGACGTATATAGATAGTATTATGCTCTCTAAGCATAGTAGGGCAGAGATTAGATGGGTTCGGTGGAAGGCTAGGCCAAGGCTGCTTAGAGCAAAGGCTGAGTAGAAGCTTAAGTGGAGGTAGGACATAAAGAAAGTTATAGGGTGGGAGCTATAATCTGTTGAGTCGAAATCAACTGTCTTAGTTAGACTAACTTTCTGTTATTCTGCTCACTCCAGTCCGCCTTGAATTCATTCGTACACTAGGCCTAGGGTGAGCAGGAAGATGAGTGTGGCGGTTCAGATTAAGGTGGTGGTGGGAGATTGTAGTTGAATGGCTCAGGGTAATGGAAGAAGTAGGGCAATTTCTAGGTCGAATAGGAGGAATAGAATGGCTACTAGGAAGAAGCGGATTGAGAAGGGGAGTCGAGCAGATCCTAGGGGGTCGAATCCACATTCGTATGGGGATAGTTTTTCTGAGTCTGGGGTTATTTGGGCGAGCCAGAAATTTAGTACGGTCAGGAGGATGCTCAAGGTTAGTGACAGGGTTAGTATGAATAGGATTATGTTCATTACTCTTCTCTGGGTTTAAACCAGATTCTAAGGATTGGAAGTCGATTGTAATTAATATACTAGAAGAGTAAGATCCTCATCAGTAGATAGAGATGTAGAGGAATAATCATACAACGTCTACGAAGTGTCAGTATCAGGCGGCTGCTTCAAATCCGAAGTGGTGATTTGATGTGAAGTGGTATTTGATTAGGCGTAAGAGGCATACTAGTAGGAATGTAGAGCCGATAATTACATGTAGGCCGTGGAATCCGGTGGCAACGAAGAATGTTGAGCCGTAAACCCCGTCGGCGATGGAGAAGGGTGCCTCGTAATATTCTATGGCTTGTAGGGCGGTAAAGTAGAAGCCGAGGAGGACAGTTAGGGATAGGGCTTGGATTGCTTGTTTTCGGTTAGCTTCTGTGATGCTGTGATGGGCTCATGTGACGGTGACTCCTGAAGCTAGAAGGATAGCAGTGTTTAGGAGTGGGACTTCTATGGGGTTGAGGGGTTTAATCCCCACAGGCGGTCACTGACCTCCTAGTTCTGGTGTAGGAGCCAGGCTTGAGTGGAAGAAAGCTCAGAAGAATCCCAGGAAGAAAAAGGCTTCTGATGTAATGAATAGGGCTATTCCGTATCGTAGACCTTTTTGTACAGTTGGGGTGTGGTGGCCTTGGAATGTGCTTTCTCGTACAATGTCTCGTCATCATTGGAACATAACTAGGATGGTTGATAGTAAGCCCAGGATGAGGAGTTGAGGGGAGTTTCAGTGGAATCATATTGTTAGTCCTGAGGTAGTGAGGAAAGCAGCGACTGCTCCTAGGATAGGTCATGGGCTGGGGTCAACTATGTGGTAGGAATGTGCTTGGTGTGCCATTTGGGGTTAGATGTTTTCTTGAAGATATAGACTTAGTAGGAGCACGAAGACGTAGGCTTGAATTATTGCTACTGCCACTTCTAGGATTGTCAGTAGGAAGAGGACTACGAAGGTTAGGAGTGAAACTAGTGGTATTGTGGAGAATAGGGCGATTGTGGCGGTGGAAATGAGTTGGATTAGGAGGTGGCCTGCTGTTAGGTTGGCTGTTAGGCGCACGCCCAGTGCTAGTGGGCGGATGAGAAGGCTTGTTGTCTCGATTAGGATGAGGGCTGGGATTAGTGGGGTGGGTGTGCCTTCTGGCAGGAGGTGGCCTAGTGAGGCAGAGGGTTGGTTTCGCAGTCCTGTCAGGAGTGTGGCTAGTCATAGGGGGAAGGCTAGGGCTAAGTTTATAGATAGTTGGGTGGTTGGGGTGAATGTGTATGGTAGTAGGCCTAGGAGGTTAATGAGGAGGAGGAAGATTATGAGGGATGTCAGGATTAGGGCTCATTTATGTCCTTTTTTGTCTAGCGGCATTATTAGTTGTTTTGTCACTAGGTTGACGAATCAGAGTTGAAGTGTTGATAGTCGGTTAGTAATTCATCGGTTGTCAAGGGATGGCAGGAGAAGGGCTGGGAATGTTATTGAGATGAGGATTAGTGGGATTCCTAGGAACGATGGGCTTGAGAATTGGTCGAAGAAGCTTAGGTTCATGGTCAGGTTCAAGGGGTAGTGCTTGGAGCAGCAGGTGGTTTATTAGATGGTGGGTTTATTGATACGAATGTTAAGAGTTTAGGTTGGATGATTAGGGAAAAAGTGAGTCATGAAGTGAGCATGATAAAAAATCAGGGGTTGGGGTTTAGTTGAGGCATATCATTAAGGAGGGAGTAGAGCCCTCTTTCTTTAGCTTAAAAGGCTAATGCTGATTCATAGCTTCTTAATGATTAGGATGATATTAGGGAGGATCAGTTTTCGAAGTTCGCGAGTGGGGTGGATTCTACTACGATTGGTATGAAGCTATGGTTGGCTCCGCAGATTTCTGAGCATTGTCCGTAGAATACACCTGGTCGGGAGGCAAGGAAGGAGGTTTGGTTAAGGCGCCCTGGGATTGCGTCGGTTTTTACACCTAGGCTAGGGACAGCTCATGAGTGGAGGACGTCGTCGGCGGTGACAATAACTCGGATGGTTGAGTTTATGGGGACGACAACACGATGGTCAACTTCTAGTAGGCGGAAATGGCCTAAAGGTAGGTCTGCTGTTTGGATTATGTAGGAGTCGAATGTTAAGTCTTTGGAGTCGGTATATTCGTAGGTTCAGTATCATTGGTGGCCGATGGCTTTTAGGGTTAGATCTGGCTCATTGATTTCATCCATTATGTAGAGAATTCGTAAGGATGGTAGGGCGAGTGTGACTAGGACTAGGGCAGGGAGGATTGTTCAGACTAGTTCGATTACCTGTGCGTTGACTGTGTTTGATGTTAGTTTTTCTGTGAGAGTGTGGGTTAGCAGGTAGAGTACGAGGCTACAGATTGCTAGTGCGATTATTAGGGCGTGGTCGTGGAATCCTATTAGTTCTTCTATAATAGGTGAGGCGGCATCTTGGAAGTTAAGTTGTGAGTGGTTGGCCATATTAAATAGAGATGTGCTGGGTTTTCACCTGCAATTTAGCCTTGACAAGGCTATGTAATTATTTTACTAACATCTCTTTATGAGAAAGAAGCATAAGTGGTTTATGCGGTTGGCTTGAAACCAACATATGGGGGTTCGACTCCTTCCTTTCTTGGACTTGGACGAAGGCGGGCTCTTCGAAGGTGTGGAATGGGGGTGGGCAGCCGTGAATTCATTCGACGTTAGTGCTTGTTAGCTCTGGTTGTAGGACTTTACGTTTTGATGCGAAGGCTTCTCAGATGATGAATACTAGCATGATTACGGCTGTTAAGGAGATAAGTGAGCCCACTGAGGAGATGGTGTTTCACAGTGTATAGGCGTCTGGGTAGTCTGAGTATCGTCGTGGCATGCCGGCTAGGCCTAGGAAATGTTGTGGGAAGAATGTCAGGTTTACACCTACGAATATTACACCGAAGTGTGTTTTAGCTCATGTTGAATGAAGTGTGTAACCGGTGAATAGGGGGAATCAGTGGGTGAAGCCTGCTAGAATTGCGAATACTGCTCCTATAGATAGTACGTAGTGGAAATGGGCTACTACATAGTAGGTGTCGTGTAGGGCGACGTCTAGTGAGGAGTTTGCTAGGACGATTCCTGTTAGCCCTCCAATAGTGAAGAGGAAGATGAATCCCAGGGCTCACAGCATTGGGGGGTCTCATTTGATTGTGCCTCCGTGGAGTGTGGCTAGTCAGCTGAACACTTTGATTCCGGTCGGGATGGCAATGATTATAGTGGCGGATGTGAAGTATGCTCGAGTGTCAACGTCCATTCCTACTGTGAATATGTGGTGGGCTCAGACGATAAAGCCTAGGAATCCGATGGATAGCATGGCTCATACTATTCCTATGTATCCGAATGGTTCTTTTTTGCCTGAGTAGTAGGCTACAACATGGGAGATGATCCCGAATCCTGGGAGGATTAAGATATAGACTTCTGGGTGACCGAAGAATCAGAATAGGTGTTGGTATAGTACAGGGTCTCCTCCTCCAGCAGGATCGAAGAATGTGGTGTTAAGGTTGCGGTCTGTGAGAAGCATTGTAATCCCTGCGGCTAGAACTGGGAGAGATAGAAGTAATAGCACTGCGGTGATTAGGACGGATCAAACGAATAGGGGAGTTTGGTATTGTGATAGGGCAGGGGGTTTCATGTTGATGGCTGTTGTAATAAAGTTGATTGCCCCTAGAATTGAAGAGATACCGGCTAGATGTAGAGAGAAAATTGCTAGGTCGACTGAAGCTCCAGCGTGGGCTAGGTTGCCTGCTAGTGGGGGGTATACTGTTCAGCCTGTCCCTACACCTGCTTCAACTGTGGAAGATGCTAGGAGAAGGAGGAAAGATGGGGGAAGTAGTCAGAAGCTTATGTTGTTTATTCGTGGGAATGCTATATCTGGGGCGCCAATTATTAGGGGGACCAGTCAGTTTCCGAATCCTCCGATTATAATTGGCATGACTATGAAGAAGATTATTACGAAAGCATGGGCCGTGACAACTACGTTGTATACTTGGTCGTCTCCTAGAAGGGCTCCAGGTTGGCCTAGTTCTGCTCGGATGAGGAGGCTTAGGGCGGTACCCACCATTCCGGCTCATGCGCCGAAAATTAAGTATAGGGTTCCAATGTCTTTGTGGTTAGTTGAGAATAATCATCGGTTGATAAATGTCACAGGTAAGATGGCTGAGTGTTTAAGCGTTAGGCTGTAGTCCTTTTTACAGAGGTTCAATTCCTCTTCTTATCGGCTCCGTAGTGAAGTTCATAGTGAGTTGCAAGCTCATTGATGTGCATTAGTCATGCGCCGGGGCCTTAGGCAGAGGCCTGTTGGTTAGGGCATATAGCTGTTAACTATAGTATTATGGGATCGAAGCCCATCTGTCTAGGAGAGTCGTAAGGTCCTAGCTTAATTAAAGCACCTGAGTTGCATTTAGGGGATGCAGGGTAGTAGCCTGCGGACTTTAGCAGAAACTAAGAGGGTTTCACTCTTGTTTAAGGCTTTGAAGGCCTTCGGTTTAGGTAATCCTAAGTTTCTTAGACAATGGTGAGGATTATGGGGGAGATAGGGAGGAGTATGACGGACACAGTGATTAGGATGGCAATTGTGATGTTAGTTGGCTTGTTAGTGCGTCATTGTTTCATGTGGTTTGTAGTATGTGGGGGGAGTGTGATGGTTGCACAGTACGCTAATCGGAGGTAGAAGAATAGGCTTAGTAGGGAGAGTAGAGAGATAAGGGTAGCTGCTGGGACTATTTCTTGTTTAGTTAGTTCTTGGATGATGAGTCATTTGGGCAGGAATCCTGTTAGGGGAGGGAGTCCTGCGAGGGAAAGCAGGGTTAGAAGTAGCATTGCGTTTAAGGAGGGGGTTTTAGATCATGCAGTTATTAGGGTAGATAGTTTCAGTACTTTAATTGTGTTTAGAGTGAGGAAGACGGTTGCGGTTATTACGGCGTACAGGTAGAAGTTGAGGAGTGTGAGTTTAGGGTTGTAGATGATAATGATTGCTATTCAGCCTAGGTGAGAAATGGAGGAAAAGGCTAGGATTTTTCGGATTTGTGTCTGGTTGAGGCCCATTCAACCTCCTAGGGCTGCGGACAGGATGGCTAAGGTGGTTAATAATGTAGGGTTTAGTGAGGGGGAAGTTATGTAGAGTAATGTTATTGGAGGGAGTTTTATGATGGTAGATAGGAGTAAGCCAGTGGTAAGGGGAGATCCTTGAAGTACTTCTGGAAATCAGAAATGGAATGGCACAAGTCCTAGTTTTATCGCGATTGCCGAGGTAAGGATCAGGCAGGATGTTGGGTGGGTTAGTTGGGTGATGTCTCATTGTCCAGTGTGTCATGCGTTGGTCATGCTGGAGAATAGGACGAGGGCAGAGGCAGCGGCTTGGGTCAGGAAGTATTTAGTGGCAGCTTCAATGGCTCGTGGGTGGTGGGATTTAGAGATCAGTGGTAGGATGGCAAGTGTATTGATCTCGAGGCCGGTTCAAGCTATGATTCAGTGGTTACTTGAGATGGTGATAGTTGTTCCTAGAAGTAGGCTAGTAGTGAAAATCAGGCTTGCTTGGGGGTTCATTAGCAGGGGAAGGAGTTGAACCATCATTTTCGGGGTATGGGCCCGATAGCTTGTTTAGCTGACCCTACTAGGAAGTAATATAAAGGGAGTATGGAGGATTTTGATTCCTCTAGTGCGGGTTCGATTCCTGCTTTTCTAATTACAAGGAAATGAGAGGACTGGTGTACCTCCATGTTCACTTTATCATAGTGACCCTTAGTGTTCAGGCACATTTCCAACAAAGTCTTAGGTAAGGGGGTAGGCCCGCGTAGCAAATTGGTATGCTGGTGTGTCAGAGACATAGGGCTAGTGTGAGTGGTAAGAAATTTTTTCATAGTAAGTGCATTAGTTGGTCGTATCGGAATCGTGGATAGGAAGCCCGAATTCATAGGAACCCTGCTGACAGGAGCAGGACCTTTGTGGCTAGAATGACAGGGAATAGCTCTTGAGGTGGGTTGAGGAGGCTTGGGTTGAAGAATAGGATTGTGGTTAGTGTATTTATGAGTATAATGTTGGCGTATTCGGCTAGAAAGAATAGTGCGAAAGGACCTGCCGCGTATTCTACGTTGAATCCGGATACTAGTTCAGACTCTCCCTCTGTCAGGTCGAAAGGGGCGCGGTTGGTTTCAGCCAGTGTGGAGACGTATCACATTATAGCAAGAGGCCAGCAGGAGAAGATAAGGTACAGGGGTTCTTGGGTTACTGCGAGGGTGCTTAGGGTGAAGTTACCGCTAAGTAGGACAACGGAAAGAAGGATGATAGCTAGGGTTACCTCGTAGGAGATTGTCTGGGCTACCGCTCGTAGTGCTCCAATTAGGGCGTATTTGGAATTGGAGGCTCAGCCTGATCATAGAATGGAGTATACTGCTAGGCTTGATATGGCTAGCAAGAAGAGAAGCCCCAGATTGAGGTCCGCTAGAGAGAATGGGAGGGGTAATGGAGTTCAGATTGAGATGGCTAAGAGAAGAGCTAGGACTGGGGTAGTAATGAATAAGATTGGAGAAGATGTTGAAGGTCGGATGGGCTCTTTGATGAACAGTTTGACACCGTCTGCTAGGGGTTGGAGAAGTCCAAAGGGGCCTACGATGTTTGGGCCTTTTCGGCCTTGTATGTAACTTAGGATTTTACGCTCTACTAGTGTGAGAAAGGCTACTGCGATTAAGATGGGTAGGGCATAGGAGAGGGCTATGATAAGGTTGATCAGGAGGGGGTAGTTGGTCATGGGTAGGTTAAGCTAGGGAGAGGATTTGAACCTCTGAATTAAAGGACTTAAGCCTTTTGCATTTTCCGAGCTCTGCCACGCTAGCTAGTCCTTTTCTTGGACGTGGGGTGGTGTGATAGCCTTTTGTAATTAAGTTGGTTTCATTACTTAAGGCGAAGGCTTGCTTGTGGTATTGGCCTCACTTTTCCTATCCTTTCGTACTGGGAAGAGTTCATCATAGATAGAAACCGACCTGGATTACTCCGGTCTGAACTCAGATCACGTAGGACTGTTAATCGTTGAACAAACGAACCCTTAGTAGCGGCTGCACCACTAGGATGTCCTGATCCAACATCGAGGTCGTAAACCTCCCCGTCGATACGGACTCTCGGGGGAGATTGCGCTGTTATCCCTGGGGTAGCTTGGTCCATTGATCAATTGTATTGGGTCTGGATGCTATTAGCACGTTGAGGGGTTGCTCTCAGTCTAGAGGTGTGGTCCAATTTTTGGAGGTTTTGTTTTGCTCCAAGGTCGCCCCAACCGAAAAACGCAGACCAGAGTCTTATGTGTCAGTGAACCCAGTGGGTGAATATGTGATTTAAGGTGGTTGCTGGTTTTAAAGTTCCACAGGGTCTTCTCGTCTTATGGGTTTATCCCTGCTTTTGTACAGGGAGATCAATTTCACCGATTGCCTGTAAGAGACAGTTAAGACCTCGTTTAGCCATTCATACTAGTCTCGATTTATGGGACAATTGATTGCGCTACCTTTGCACGGTTAGGATACCGCGGCCGTTGAACGTGAGTCACCGGGCAGGCATCACCTTCAATACTTGTTTTAGGTTTGCTGAAGGCTATGTTTTTGGTAAACAGTCGGGCCTTGACGGGTTTGCCTAGTTCCTTTTACAGGTTTTAATCTTTCTTAATGGACGCTCCTCTGTCGGGTTAACAATATGCTTAATACTGTGCTTGTTTGATTTGTCGTATATTGTGGGTTTGTTAATAATGTACGGATGTAAGCTTGCGTCGTAGAGGGAGGACCCTGGTTACTCATTCTAGCATTAATTCTCCTATTTGGTTATAGGTTAGCCTGTTAATGGGGAGGGAGTCATGGGGTTCTTATATTTTTGTAGTATAGAGCTTTAACGCACTCTTTGTTGATGGCTGCTTGAGGGCCCACAGTTCAGTTAGGTGGTTGATATTTATCCGCTCGTAGAGATTGTATTCTTTTTTAAAGGAGCTGTACCTCCTTTAAATAGCCCTTAATTCGCTTCATTAGGGTTCGTGGATTTCCTTGGAGAAGAATTAAGAGTGAACTTAGATTCGTTTCACAGGCAACCAGCTATCACCCAGCTCGATTGGCTTTTCACCTCTACTAACAAGTCATCCCACTCTTTTGCCACAGAGACGGGTTCGCTCAAAAATAGCTGCTCGTAAGTAGCTCGCTTGGGTTTCGGGGTGGCAAACTTAAATTCATTTTGCTTGGTTTTTCTTGCTAGACCATGATGCAAAAGGTACAAGGGTTGATCTTTGCTGTTTATAGCTTAGTTTTCACTGCTATTTCATCTTTCCCTTACGGTACGTGGTCTCTATCGCTCCAATGGTGTCTTTTCTATCGCCTATACTGGGACTAGTAAATGCTTTAGTTGGGTTTGTGGAAGTAGCTTTGTTATTCCAGGTCATGTCGATTGGGCTAGAGTTTGGCATCGAGACGATCTGGTATTAGCAGACATTTTTCAGGTGTAAGCTGAATGCTTTTGTTTAAGCTACGTCTCGGTGGTCTAAGTGCACCTTCCGGTACACTTACCTTGTTACGACTTACCTCATCTTCGGCTGAACAGCTTATTAGTTTATGGGGGGGGGGGGGGGCGCCTGCGAGGAGGGTGACGGGCGGTATGTACGTGTCCCAGGGCCGGCTTAAAGAGGGCTCGATTGTCCCACTTTACTGCTAAATCCGCCTTCTAGGGGTTGTTTCATACCCCTTTGCCGTTATGTTCTAGTCTAGAAAATGTAGCCCATTGCTGCCATTCCATAGGCTATACCTTGACCTGTCTTATTAGCGTGGTGGGGCTATTGCGTCCACTGTTGGGCTTTCAGTGTGGGTGGGCTGGCGACGGCGGTATGTAGGCTGTTTTGGCAAGGAATGGTCAGGTATATCGTGGATCATCGATTATAGAACAGGCTCCTCTAGGTGGGTTTGGGGCACCGCCAAGTCCTTAGAGTTTTAAGCGTTAGTGCTCGTAGTTCTCGGGCGGATGCTTTAGTAGGTGTAAGCATCAAGATTTAGGGCCAGGCATAGTGGGGTATCTAATCCCAGTTTGGGCCCTGGCTTTCGTGGAGTTCAATTGATCGTTGTTCTAAGATCTTCTTTGATGTGGAGGTCTTACTGACATCTTGGGCTTGTGACAACTTAGATGTTTTTTAGTCTTAGCTACTTGGATAACATGTGACCACTCTTTACGCCGTTATAATGTTAATTTGGGTCTCCTGTATGACCGCGGTGGCTGGCACAGGATTTACCAACCCTAGATTTGCTATGGCTAAGTCAAGTTTGCACTCATTGCTTAATATTAACTACTGCTGATTACCCGTGGGGGTGTGGCAATTGCAAGGCGTTTTGGGCTACGGTTGTGGTGAGCCTGATACCCGCTCCTATCTACCTAATTAAGGTGTCCAGGGCATCTACACCGGAACGCGGATACTTGCATGTATATACCTAGCAAAAACTAACAGTAAGGTTAGGACTAAGTCTTTTGTCCTTGGGTGTTTGTGGCAGCCATCTTGACATCTTCAGTGTCATGCTTTGTTATAAGCTACAAGGAC